TTGTCCTGAATTTTGGCTTTTGTGACTGAAGATGCACGTTTGTTTTTTCAATAGAAAAAAGGGGAAGGAGCTCTTTGAAGAATGGGATTAAAGAAAACGGAATTTAAGATACAAACAAATAAAAAAATAAGTTTAGAACCCTCCCTTTTTTTGGGGGGGGTATTCTCATATATTTATTTTGTATCGTTTTGGCGGCATGGCCGAGCGGTAAGGCGGGGGACTGCAAATCCTTTTTCCCCAGTTCAAATCCGGGTGTCGCCTGATCGACAAGAGAATTAAAATAGTTTATTCCGTTTTTTTTGATAGAAAACTTGACAATTTTTTTTTCCAGCAGAAGCAAGCGGGGGAAAAGGACTCTTGAGACTTGTTTGATTCTAAATTCTAAGCATCGGGAGGTTTGTTTTGTTCTCTAAAATGCTGTAAATCTTTTCATCTCGGATTCAAGGAAAGATTCTAGTAGTGAAAAGGAATCGATAAATCTTGAAATGATAGTCCTTCCACTCCACTACTACTGTAGTGTCCGTCTACTGACTGGATCTTGAATTCGATTGGATAGGGATAGGTCGGACAGGGAATCTAATTCTATTTTTAGTTGGGGAAGGGGCCGAAGAAACCTCGTATATAGACTCATGAAAGTATATGAGCGCTCCCGCATTTTTTCAATATTAGTTAGATTGAATAGCTAATTTTCTTTTTTTATATTTTTTTTTTTTTTATTAAATAGTTTCATATTAATATTATTATTAATTAATATTATTATTAAAATTATTAAATATTTAATATTATTATAAATAAATATATTATTAAATATTATATTATTAAATAAATATTATATTATTAAATAAATGTATTAATTAAATATATTATTATATTATTATTATTTATTAATTCTTATTTATTAAATATTAATTCTTATTTATTAAATATATTATTATTTATTTTAATTATTATTATATTATTTATTATTTATAATTATTATTATATTATTTATTTTATTTATTATTTTATTTATTATTATTATTATTAATAGATTATTATTATTATAAAATTCAAAAAGAATTTATATTCTATTAGAATATAAAATAATAAAAAAGAAATTCTTTCTTTTCGGTAACCTCTAGTCAAAGAATTTCATAGAAAAAAATGGAATAGTCTTACGATTGTTTTAGAGAACGAATCGGGAGACGGTAAGGATTAGATCAAATGGAAATAAGAGTATGAGTATGCGAAGTAATCTGTCTTGATTCTATATTTTTTTTTTTACTTAATGAAATTACTTAATGAAATGGGGGGAAACAAAATAAAACATAGGTCTTATTATTCCTACCTGTTAGTAACATTCATTCCCTTAATACTTCTAAGGAAGTCTCCGGATATTTTGTTTATGCTTAATGTTTTCCGATTCTACTAGAAATCAGATAAGAACTTGTTAGATGTTCTAATTGGATTTATTGGATTGTTTCGTCAATGGTGTTAGGCCAGAATCCCTTTTTTTTTTTTGACTCTGTACCAGCGATTCCACTATTATTATAGTATTATTAGTGAATAATACAAAAAAAAAATAAAACAAATTAGTGAACAATAATGAAATAATTCCTTCATAATAATGAAATAATTCCTTCATATTGATAAGAGATAGGAGACAAAATTTACATGGATATAGTAAGTCTTGCTTGGGCTGCTTTAATGGTAGTTTTTACATTTTCCCTTTCACTCGTAGTATGGGGAAGAAGTGGACTATAAAGGTACTACTAATTGAGTTAAGGGATCAAACTCAAATCAAACTGTATCAATTGTTTTATATTTATAGCTGGGTTCTGAAATTTTTTGAATTTAACTATTGAATTTAACTATTGAATTTAAGTATTGAATTTAAGTATTTCATTAATAATTTAAGTATTTCATTAATACTAATTATTTAATTAATACTAATTAATTGAATTCATGAATTCCATTTCTAAATTGAATTTCAAAATATCTGCATTTCGGAATTCTATTGTATTCTAGTGGTGTAATGTATTCTATGGATAATATAGAAATAGAAAATACTCTTTCAATCAAACAAATATTTTAATTATTCCCATGTTCATATTTTGAAAGTCAAGGGAATACAAATAATAGGAAATTGACTCCTATTCCAACCGAATTCTTCCTAAAATTTCTATTTTGATGAACTGGCTCTTACCAAAGTTATATATGGAAAATGAGGAACCGCGGAACCCCCCCCCCCCCCACTCTTACTCTATTTTTTTTGTCCCCTCCTTTTTTTTTTACTTTTTTTTTTTCAAAGAGAAAAGAAAATAGTTCTGTTATTAGTTATTAAGCGGATACACAATTTCTATAGGAAAAAAAAAAATAGACATAGGAGTTGTCTAACGAGATACTACACAATAATAAGATATTGCCGTTGCCTTAGGCGAGTACCATATTACGTATTTGCCGCTTGTTTTATTTTATTATTTGTATTTTAGGTTCGAAATTGGATTTATGCTTTATTGAACTCATTTCATATCATGGTTCAAACGTTAAAAATCGGTTGGGTTTTACCACCAATCTTTTTGAAATACGAAAAAGTTTCTCATAGAACCCCCCGGATCATCTGTCAACTATTTAATAACAACTATTTAATCAATTACTTCTTCGGAATGCTAAAAAGATTACTTGATTTTTTTTTTTAATATGATACCGGGATTGGTCTTGAAAATAATCAGAAATCTCAAAATTCGAATCGGAAGAATAAGAGTTGCCTTTTGATTATTTCAGATTGATTGGAACCAATACAAATCAAATAGATGAAACAAAGAAAAAAAACTTGGGACGCTATGCCATTTACATATATGTAATTGATATTCTATATATATATATAGAATATGAATATAGAATATGAATATAGAATATGAATATAGAAAATATGAAGATATGGATATGAAGATCCATATTAAACCTCTATTTTTATAGAGTAAAACTTTATACACTACAATAATAGATAGATAGTATGGTAGAAAGAAATAGATTTGATTTCTTTCTACCACACTATCAGATTTCATAGAATTCTGCTGATTCTAGTCCGATCATTTCATTTAAGACTAAGACCCGAAATTGAAATCCTTTTTCATTTTTTTTTTATTCAATCATTGCATTGATAAGAATTAAGAAGTCATGTTTAAGTAAAATTAGTCACTTTGACTTACCGTTTTTACGTAAATTATAAGTAAAAAAGCAGTAGGAACTAGAATGAACAGTGCAGTAGCAATAAATGCGAGAATATTTACTTCCATAATCTCTATGTTTTATTTCTCTTTAATTTCTTATAAATAACTCGGGATTTAATCCCATAGAGATGATAAATCTTTCGTCGGTAAATTCAATGGTATAAATTACATCTCGATGATATCAAATCGGATCAATATCATGAATAACAATATCTGAGCTATCAAATCGATTCATCGTCGAGAATTGAATAGTATAACATAGGAAAATCTTTTATCCATACCAAATTCAAAAATTTTATTTCTGATGCAAATTCCTTTTCTTTTTTTATTTTAAGAGTTTTTTTTTTCTTTCTTCGTCGGAACCTTTACCTTTTAAACTAAAATAAATACCTTAAACTAAAAAAAAAAAAGAAAGAAAAAAAGAGGGATCCCTGTTAGGAATTTTGTTATTTTTATTCCCTTTCACACACGAAATGAATTGATGTCTTTTTTTATTGGATTTGTATCCATCGGGACTGACGGGGCTCGAACCCGCAGCTTCCGCCTTGACAGGGCGGTGCTCTGACCAATTGAACTACAATCCCAGGCAAAAAAGCGTACAGCATACATATTCTTACGATTTCATTCAAACCCTTTCTATTTCGATTTTAGATTCGAATCGTCGTGCTGTAACTGACAGAGGCGGGACTTATTTATATATTGATATCTATATGGATATGCACTTTAGCGAGATCGACACGGATTACTCGTAATCCGTTCGTTATTGCCAAATCGATTGAAAAATGAATCAATGAAAAAAAAAAGAGTCTTTTTTATTTATTTACTTTAATCCTTTCCTTAGACTTTATACTTACAGATCCTGATATGAATCTAGATCATTAGCAAGATCCGAATTTGTGGAAAAAATACGTAATACGGAATAAAATAAATAGCGCTAGGGATGTATCATATTTTTATTCTTCCAGAGCGCATCGATCATTTCCGGAGAACAACAAATGGGTTATATCATTTCATGGTGGATCGGCAAATTATTGGGCCGAGCTGGATTTGAACCAGCGTAGACATATTGCCAACGAATTTACAGTCCGTCCCCATTAACCGCTCGGGCATCGACCCAAGAAGAATCAATTTCAGTCTTTATTGATAATCCGCGATCAACTTCCTTTCGTAGTACCCTACCCCCAGGGGAAGTCGAATCCCCGCTGCCTCCTTGAAAGAGAGATGTCCTGAACCACTAGACGATGGGGGCATACTTGCCCGACCGCCATTATACTATGTTCATAGTATGAACAGTTTTTTGAAATTGTCAATATAATGGAATGATATGATTCGATCAGAAGGATCTTTTCGTCTTTCATAATTCCATAGAATTTTTTGATTCATCATTTAGATTTCGAAATTGTTCATTCCAATCGCCACTCTATAATTCTAAAAAAAAAAAAAATAGAAAAAAAAAAAAAAATAAGTAATACGAAAGAAAACGAAAGAAAGATAGGATCCTTTCAGAGAATGATTGGTTTGCTGGAAAAGGCGAGGGGTTTAAACTTCATTTCTTTCACTTTCATTCATTGTTAAGATTCGGTAGGTATATTTCTATCTCACACTAAGCCGGGAAATAAAAAAACGATAATCAATCTGGAAATCGGGTAAGAAGGATAGGGATCAACAAGTTATTGAAAATTGTTTTTTCAATAAGAATTTGGTTGAGGGACAGGACAAATTGAATCCATTTATCAATGATTCAATGAAATATTTAAATTGGTGGGTACATGTATCAATGAAATGAAT